ATATATGATCAATTACAAATATCTATGATATGTCTTCTCTATAAAGGACCGGAAATACCTTGCTTACGTATCATTGGAAAGTGCATTAACATAAATACGGCAGTAAGGAGAGGCAATACAAAAGTGTGTAAACTATAAAAACGAGTTAAAGTGGATTGGCCCACACTAGCACTTCCACGTAATAACTCTACTAAAGGCGATCCTATTACAGGAATAGCTTCAGGTACGCCTGTCACAATTTTTACTGCCCAATAACCAATTTGGTCCCGAGGTAAGGAATAACCAGTTACACCAAAAGATGCAGTCAATACAGCCAAAACCACACCCGTAACCCAAGTTAATTCGCGAGGTTTTTTAAATCCACCTGTGAGATACACACGAAATACATGCAGGATCATCATGAGAACCATCATACTTGCTGACCATCGATGAACTGATCGGATTAACCAACCAAAGTTGGCCTCAGTCATGATGTATTGAACAGAGGAAAAAGCCTCTGTAACGGTTGGACGATAGTAAAAAGTCATAGCAAAACCCGTAGCTACTTGTACTAGAAAACAAGTAAGTGTGATCCCCCCTAAACAATAAAATATGTTGACATGAGGAGGAACATATTTACTAGTTATATCATCTGCAATCGCCTGAATCTCAAGACGTTCCTCAAACCAATCATATACTTTATTGAGATAGGTAACCCAATGGAACTCCCCCTCTGAGAACCGTATATGAGAATTTCATCTCGTACGGCTCAAGCGGAAACACACAAATACTGATTTCAACGGATATATAATAGAAAGTTAAAAACTTCATTAACCACTTGATTCGATTTGCCTCGAAGATACGAAGTAACAAAAATCCGGAATCTCTTCTTTGTGATGATAATGCCAAAAAATATCAAGTTGGCTCATCTGTCTTTCTTTATGTTGATCGTTACAGGCCTCTTGAATCTTCTCTTCCCTATTTTTTATTTGTTATTTGATTTATTGTTTTTTTTTGTGCGTACTGCGGATTTACTCTTGTTTTACTATTGATAGGAATTCTCTTGTTGAGACCCTATGAATCAATTGAAACCTCAGATTCATACTAGAACCACGATGATTTAGCCTCAAGCTAAACTCAAAGGTTCTCTGAGTAAGAACCTTTGATGATCACTTATTGAATGAATGGATGTAATGACTCAACAAAATCTAGAGAAAGAGTTATCCTTCGGTCAAAATAAATCTGAAGGAATAAAATTCGTTTGATTTAGGAAATACTTATTTTAATTTTTTTTGAGTCCGGTTGCGAGGTCTGAATAAATAGTAGGTATGAATCATAGTTCAAATATTTCTTTTCTTGATCTATTCTATATATTCCGTGCCCCAGATACTAGAATAAATATCCGACGAGGTAGAATCATCTTGATAGAGATAACAGGTCCATTCTATGTATTATCAATAGGATCAATTATAACAAGTCACACACTCATATTCCGGAAATACCAAAACAAATAAATTCCACGGTCGAACTACCAGAATAGAATGGTCTAGAAATCCAAGTCTAAAGTAATTTTTTCTTTGATTGAAAGACTAGGACTTCATAGTTCTTATAAACCTAACTCATTGAAATTCCATCCAGTAAAACGGAAGAATTATAAATTTCCAAAATAATAGATAGGAATATCGCAAATAGAGCCATTGCGACCCCCATAAGTGGTGTAGTCCCCCATCCCGGAGCTACTTTACCATATTCCGAATTCAATGGTTTCAATAAATCCCCTACAGTAGTTCGTCTTGGCCCAGATCTAGAACTATCCTCAACGGTTTGTGTAGCCATAAATCCTATTTAATGATTGGTTGAGATCTGTTGACTTTGTATACTATTCCGTTGTAGTTGTAAATAAACGATCTTATCGTAGATCCATTGTGATCTTGAAATTATCTAAAAATGGAAACAGCAACCCTAGTCGCCATCTCCATATCTGGTTTACTTGTAAGCTTTACTGGGTACGCCTTATATACCGCTTTTGGGCAACCCTCTCAACAACTAAGAGATCCATTCGAAGAACACGGGGACTAGTTGAAGTAATGAGCCTCCCAATATGGGAGGCTCATTACTTCAATTAAATTATTTCGAAAGGTTATTTCATTTTTTTAGTCGGAACCTTAGGTGGTTCTCGAAAAAAGATAGCGAAAAAAATTATCCCTAAAGTCGAGACTAAAAGGAATGTATAAACCAATGCTTCCATGGATTCGATCGTGGTTTACAATTATAGCTTCCACACCTATTCATTTGGGATCATTTACCATATCATATAAAGAAAGAAAAAAAGTCAAAGAAAAGATGGTGATTCAAGTCAAGATTTCTCTGATACCCAATGTCAAATAAAAAAAAAATAGAGGCGAAAGATACCACAACAATGTCGTATCAGACTACTTGTCTCCTTGTAGTTGGATCTCCAAGTTTTTGGAATGCTCCAAATTCCACTTGAGCATCCAAATCTGGATCAATACCAGCAAAAACATCTCTGAACAAGGTTCTAGCGCCATGCCAAATGTGTCCGAAAAAGAAGAGCAAAGCAAACGTAGCATGCCCAAAAGTGAACCAACCCCTTGGACTGCTACGAAAAACACCATCGGATTTCAAAGTAGCCCGATCTAATTCAAAAATTTCACCTAATTGGGCACGTCTAGCATATTTTTTCACAGTAGCAGGATCAGAATAACTTACTCCATTAAGTTCGCCACCATAGAACTCAACAGTAACACCTACTTGTTCAACACTATACTTTGATTCTGCCCTTCTAAAAGGAACATCAGCTCTCACAATTCCGTCTTCATCTACCAAAACTACCGGAAATGTTTCAAAAAAAGTAGGCATACGACGTACAAAAAGCTCGCGCCCTTCTTTATCTCTAAAGACGGGGTGTCCTAACCATCCAACAGCAATTCCATCCCCATTGTCCATTGAGCCTGCTCTGAATAATCCCCCCTTTGCCGGATTATTACCAATATAATCATAAAAAGCTAATTTTTCGGGAATTTTAGACCAAGCTTCCGATAAACTAAGATTTTCGGCTAGCCCGGCACTAACTCTTCGATATATTTCTTGCTGAAAGTATCCCTGATCCCACTGATAACGAGTAGGACCAAATAATTCGATTGGGGTAGTTGCTGAACCATACCACATAGTTCCAGCAACAACAAAAGCTGCAAAAAAAACAGCAGCGATACTACTGGAAAGTACAGTTTCAATATTGCCCATACGTAATCCTTTGTATAGACGTTGAGGCGGACGAACACTAAGATGGAATAGGCCTGCTAATATGCCCAATGTACCCGCTGCAATATGATGAGAGGCTATTCCTCCCGGAACAAAAGGATCAAAACCTTCCGCGCCCCACGCTGGATTTACAGATTGTACTTTTCCAGTTAGTCCATAAGGATCGGACACCCATATTCCAGGACCATACAAACCTGTTACATGAAATGCGCCAAAGCCAAAGCAAGCTACCCCTGAGAGAAATAAATGAATTCCAAAGATCTTGGGCAAATCCAAAGAAGGTTTTCCCGTACGTTCATCACAGAATATTTCTAGGTCCCAATATACCCAATGCCAGATAGCTGCCAAGAAGCACAAACCGGAAAACACTATGTGTGCCCCTGCCACACCTTCATAACTCCAAATACCCGGATTTGTTATAGTTCCTCCTGAAATACTCCAACCACCCCACGAATTGGTTATTCCTAAACGAGTCATGAAGGGTATAACGAACATACCTTGTCTCCACATCGGATCAAGAACGGGATCAGAGGGATCAAAAACCGCTAATTCATATAAAGCCATCGAACCAGCCCAACCAGAAACTAGAGCTGTATGCATTATATGAACAGAAAGCAATCGACCGGGATCATTCAATACGACAGTATGAACACGATACCAAGGTAAACCCATGGAAATACCTCTTTATCAAAGAAAAATAGACACTATGCCGCTTTATTTTATCGCATTGGAAAAGACTATATATACTAACCATGTACCTAACCTTTTCAGTAGATTCCGTATCAGAAAGGATTAATATTTATTCCATTCCATTGAAAATAACGTGAAAATAACGGAACAATTTAGTTCGTAAGAACAAAGAGAAGCAGATCTATTCTATACCCGATAAGTACCAATACGCAATGGGAGGATTGGTCCCATTTTTGGGGAACGAATGGATAGATACTTGTTTATCATTCGAACGATCGATTTCTCTGTCTTACTCTATAAACTTTCCAATCTATGTATCAAATAGAATAAAGAGAAAAAAGGGGTGAAGACAATAAACCATTGATTGTTACGTTTCCATATTAAAGTGAAGTATAGTACTAAATTTTTTTCTTTAATTTAATGCCCATTGGTGTTCCAAAAGTACCTTTTCGGAGTCCTGGAGAGGAAGATGCGGTTTGGGTTGACGTATAGTGCGACTTGTCAGACATATTGGGTCATATGGGATTTACCCGTTCTCTCCCCTGATCGAGATATCCTCTGTTTCGCCCAAGAGATATTGTATTGAGTGAGGCATCAATCAATCATTCGGAGCGTGAAGTGCAATTAGATCAATTTATTTTATATTGGGGATCAATATTATCAATTTAGAAGAATTTATGGTTTACTTGGACTGATAAAATAAAGTATCCAGGCTCCGTTCAGAAAATACCAAATCGATAACAAATTGTTAATATAATATATGTATGATTACCACTTGTATCATAAATGATTCTTATACCTACTATTACTATAGTAGTGATAGTAGTGATCCCAAATTGCCGACCAACGGAATAGTATGATGAATACATCAAATAGTTTTGGGAAAGCAAGACACGAAATTAACAAAAAAAAAAGAAGTCATAACAAAAAAATGGTACTGAGACCATTTGTCCTATATGTGCAAATAGAATTCGGGCAGATCTTTTCCCGGGGTAGACCATGAACCTAAAAGAATTGAAAGGGCCCATTCAGGAACAAGACAATGACATCGTTATTTTAATATCGATGAAACAATACATCAATGATAGGTTAGTTTAATAAGTTCAGTAATCTCTTTTTTTTTTAGAGGGAAGGGAGCCTAAACTCATCTCGTTTTTTTTAATAGAAGACCTTTCATTAAGAAAACCTGTTACATAAAAAAAAAGAAATAAAACTGGAATCGACACATTGATTCTTTTTTTTCTTTTTCGCAATTTTTTTTGAACCGTATGTATCCAAAGGTGCACGTACGGTTCCTAAGGGATGCAATTTTGTCCTAATCAACCGACTTTATCGAGAAAGATTACTTTTTTTAGGCCAAGTGGTTGATAGCGAGATCTCGAATCAACTTGTTGGTCTCATGGTATATCTCAGTATAGAAGATGGTACTAGGGATCTTTATTTGTTTATAAACTCTCCCGGCGGATGGGTAATACCAGGAATAGCCATTTATGATACTATGCAATTTGTGTCACCTAATGTGCATACGATATGCATGGGATTAGCCGCGTCAATGGGATCTTTTATTCTGGTCGGAGGAGAAATTACCAAACGTCTAGCATTCCCTCACGCTTGGCGCCAATGAGTTTTTATTTGATTGAAAAAAAAAAAGAAGACTATGCCTTCGCCACATTGATTATAAAAGAAAATTATAAGTAATAATAGCATGGCACTTCGGGTTCGATATGAACAAACCATTATTGTTTTTTCATAACATGAGATTTTGTATCGAGATAGTAGTATGAAATAAAGGTTATTTCCGATTTGATCTTATGTGTCGGGAGTACATTTCAGTGTCACAAACCATTTTTCTTCCACACCAGAAGTCTCTTTCTGATACTTATGCTATGAAAGAAAGAGTACGAAAATGAAAAAAAAAAAAGATCATTTTTTACTTATTTGATCGTATCAAAAAGAAACTTTGGGATTGCTAAATCACAGACGAGATAAATATATAAAGTAACAGAACCATCATAGTATTCTTTTTTACTTCTATGAAAGGAAGGGTGGTAAATGGATCATTCAACGATCTGGATTAGATGGATTCTATTTCTTTCTTCGATAGAATAGAAGAGAAGAAAAAGTCAATTCCATTGCGGAGCCGTATGCAATGAACAAAAGATGCCTGTACGGTTATTCAATTCTATTTGATTTTTTTTTCTTGTTATTTTTTTATCCCCTACTTTAGTTTAGCCCAATCATGCGAGATAGAAGAACCGTTCATGATGTTATATCAATATCATCAGGGTTATGATTCACCAACCTGCTAGTGCTTTTTATGAGGCACAAGCAGGGGAATTTATCCTGGAAGCGGAAGAACTACTGAAACTTCGCGAAACCATAACAAAGGTTTATGTACAAAGAACGGGCAACCCTTTATGGGTTGTATCCGAGGATATGGAAAGGGATGTTTTTATGTCAGCAACAGAAGCCCAAGCTCATGGCATTGTTGATCTTGTAGCGGTCGAAAATTAAAATACTGGGGATTTCGTATAAATCCATTTTATTTCAAACCATAATTAAAATTTTCTGTGATTTGATATTGAATAGAAATAATTCATGATGATCAATCATCAGGTTAAGATCGATCTAAACCAACCCATTTTATTCTATATATACATATATATACATACGACATGCCAACTATTAAACAACTTATTAGAAACACAAGACAGCCAATAAGAAATGTTAAAAAATCTCCCGCTCTTAGAGGATGTCCTCAGCGTCGAGGAACATGTACTAGGGTGTATGTGCGACTCGTTCAGATCATAAGTTCGAACAAATGAGACAATTTTTTCAGTATCAATGACCGGTACCAATGAATAGGATAGATAGAGAAGATCTATCATATACCCATATTGTATATGGAATTTATGGTTTCCATTGGTGCAAATCCAATCATCTAGATTTGAAATAAGAAGCAATTCCCCATTGGTAGCAAATGGTTATCCATTAAGCGGAGGAAATGGTATCATAAGAAGCAAAAAGGTTATGCTCCTTTTCTTGAAAGAACGGACTAACAGGGTCAGCTACCTAGCCAACTTTCATAATTAAATGCCGTCACTGTACGGATAACTCTTTTTGTGAAAAGAGCTATTACTGTAGATAGGTAGAGCCAAAGAGTGTGAACTATACAAGTTAACAATAACATTTGATTAAATGAAAGAAGAGGCTCCGGTGTATAGAGAGGACCTCACCGTTTAAGAGGTAACCATAGAAACGATGGAACCCACTATTTTTTTTTATTTAGTATCGTTCTAATTTCTTATTTCCAGTGAAATAAATGGAAGGAATAGAATACAAAATCGTGGTTGGGAAGGTCATAGTAGCAAAAGCCATTGGAATTGATATTTTATATATCGGAATAATCCGTTTTGTTATTAATCGACCGGGGAAGGGGAAAAGGATGACTGAAAGAAGAGAAATCAATTAGTTATTCATTAAGCTTTAATCTGATTCAATGACCAGAGTTAAACGAGGATATACAGCTCGGAGACGTCGAACAAAAATTCGTTTATTTGCATCAACCTTTAGAGGGGCTCATTCAAGACTTACTCGAACGATTACTCAACAGAAAATGAGAGCTTTGGTTTCCTCTCATCGAGATAGAGGCAGACAAAAGAGGGATTTTCGTCGTTTGTGGATCACTCGGATAAACGCAGTAACTCGTGAGAATAAGGTATTCTATAGTTATAGTATATTAATACACAATCTGTACAAGAAGCAATTGCTTCTTAATCGTAAAATACTTGCGCAAATAGCTATATCAAATAAGAATTGTCTTTACATGATTTCCAATAAAATTATCAAATAAAGGAGATTCAAAAGTAATATACAGGAATGATTGAAAGGGAATTCCCCGGAGAATGAACTCCGGGAAGATATAGAATAAAAATAAATTAAGATAAGTAGTAGAAATGAACGAACATGTTTCAATAAAAAAAATATTTCTTCTTCTCCCCCATTTTTGTTTCTTATATTATAACACAAGAATCAAATCAGGATTCTAGGCCTTTTCGAACAAAACATCAATCTGAGCTTGAGTTCCAATTGGATTTTTGAGTCAATTGAGGAGTATGCCTATTTATTTCTGGTTCTAGGACCAGTAGTTCTTGGGATCGACTCAGCTCTCTCAAATTGTTTCTCATTATTAAGAAAAGGTAACAAAGATAAAATACGAGCTTGTTTTATAGCAATAGTAATTAATCGTTGTTGTTTCAAGGTCAATCTATTCACTCGTCTAGATAATATTTTTCCTTGTTCACTAATAAATCGACTAATTAAACTCATGTTTCTATAATCGATTCGATCCCCCGATCCAATTGGGGGCAAACGCCTACGAAAAGATCGCTTGTATTTACGAAAAGGTTGCTTGGATTTATCCATGGTTTATTCCTTATCTCTAAAGTTCAATTTATTTATTCATTTCGGATCCAACCGAAATAGGCTTTGATTCATATATTATTTCATTCATATACTATATATCTATACACATGAAAGAATATCTACATAAAATCGGGTTTGATTTGTATATATTATGTATATTATATATGTTAAGTTCTTACTCTTCCTGTCCTGTTCTTTGGAAAGATCGAACACATGATGTTTCCTTCGATCTATTTCTTGATTTCCCCATGAATCGTATGCTTATGACAATAGCGACAAAATTTTTGCAATTCTAATCGACTGGGTGTATTGTGGCGATTCTTTTGAGTAATATATCTAGAAATGCCCCGCGATTCCTTATTGACACTATTTCGGACACAACTGGTACATTCCAAAATAACTCTGACTCTGACATCTTTACCCTTGGCCATGAACCTCCTTTAGATTTTGTATCGACTTAACTTAAGTCTTATATTTTCGATCCGAACCGAAGAAGAAGAAAAAAATAAATAGAAGTTACTAGTTAGAAATTCCATTTCTAAGCATTTCATTGTAATTCTTCTTATTATCTTATCTAATTAATTTATTATCTAATTAATAGAATATGTATTAATATAGTATATATTAAGTTAAGTAATACAAAATAGAATAATAATTAAGTAATACAATTTCTTTCTAACTATCAATTATTTCTATCCTAAATCCCAATATTTCATTTAAGTATCTTCTTTCTATGCTATGATTTCGTAGAGCCCACCCTAGACCGGATACACATTTGAATTTTATTTCTGTTTTCCCAAATTCGATCTTGGATCTACCGGATTTTTTATGAGGTTCAATACACTTTTTCCTTCTCTTTCCTTACTATTCTAAAGAATTGAAAGGGAGAGGCGAGGTTTTAGTTACGTCATGTGGAATTATATTTCTTCATTTCTTCGCATATCAATAACTAGAATTAAAAAAAGGGGAATGACAGGGCATCTGGGAATAAACGATTAATTTCTATCAATAGACCCGCTAAAGACCCAAACCATAGAGTAGTTAACACAGGTGCCACGGAGAGATATGTTTTTAGATCTCGCATTGAAAATCCTCCTTCTTTATTGTAATACATATATTGTCAGATGCTGTAGTTCAAGATCATTTTTTTTATTTTTACGCAGATTTCCTAACAAAAATGGATATGTACAATGAACCAATAGATGAGATTTTCCTGTCACTAAAAAAGAAAAAGATGACCCCTTCTTCCTGAGCATTACGGATAAATATTCATTCTTTTTTATATGTTAGGTTGGGTTTCAGATGTATATAATTCTTTTATTATATGAAACCAAAAACAAGAAATGACAAGAAAGTTCTATATAGATAGAGGAGAAAATAAAGATGTGGAAAACAAGACAGGTATTTTGTACAATGACACTGTACAACAATTTTAAAAAGGGATGTAGCGCAGCTTGGTAGCGCGTTTGTTTTGGGTACAAAATGTCACGGGTTCAAATCCTGTCATCCCTACCTATTACTTCTCCTATGGGCAGTAACGAAAGATTAATTGGGATCGACTAAAATGGGGCATAATCTTTCATTTTTGGATACTATATTTATGTGAGATGTGTTAGAAGTTAAG